AAATAAAATAGGAAAATGATTATTCATCGGATTATTCATCGAATGACTATTCATCTATTATATTTTCATCAAATAGGGGACGGGAAGACTCTATGAAAAAATGGTGGTTCAATTCGATGTTGTCTAAGGGGAAGTTAGAACATAAGTGTGGGCTAAGTAAATCAATAAATAGTCTTAATGCTCTTGGACATACCGGGGGAAGTGAAGAGCCCATTCTAAATGATACGGAGAAAAACATTCCTAGTTGGAATGATAGTGGTAGTTATAGTTTCAGTAATGTTGATTATTTATTTGATATCAGGAATATTTGGAGTTTTATCTCTGATAACACTTTTTTAGTTAGGGATGGTAATGGTGACTGTTATTCTGTATATTTTGACATTGAAAATCATATTTTTGAGATTGACAATAATAGTTTTTTTCTGAGTGAACTAGAAAGCTTTTTTTCCAGTTATTTGAATAATAGGACTAAGAGTAACAATCACTACTATTATCATTACATGTATGATACTCAATCTAGTTGGAATAATCACATTAATAGTTGCATTGATAGTTATCTTCGTTTTGAAGTCAGTATTCATAGTTCCATTTTCGAAGGTACCGAAAATTACAGTGACAGTTACATTTCTAGTTTCATTTGTACTGAAGGCGTAAGCAGTAGTGAAAGGGGGAATTCTAGTATAAGAACTGGTGGTAACAGCCGCGATTTCAATATAAGAGGAAGATCTAATGGTTTTGATATAAATAATAAAAAATACAGAAGTTTATGGGTTCAATGCGAAAATTGTTATGGATTAAATTATAAAAAATTTTTTAGGTCAAAAATGAATATTTGTGAACAGTGTGGATATCATTTGAAAATGAGTAGTTCAGATAGAATCGAACTTTTGATTGATCCGGGCACTTGGGATCCTATGGATGAAGATATGGTCTCCACGGACCCCATTGAATTTCATTCAGAAGAGGAACCTTATAGAGATCGTATCGATTCTTATCAAAGAAGGACAGGTTTAACTGAAGCTGTTCAAACGGGCATAGGTCAACTAAACGGTATTCCCACAGCAATTGGGGTTATGGATTTTCAGTTTTTGGGGGGTAGTATGGGATCTGTAGTAGGCGAGAAAATCACTCGTTTGATCGAGTATGCTACTAATGGATCTTTACCTGTCATTATTGTGTGTGCTTCTGGAGGAGCACGCATGCAAGAAGGAAGTTTAAGCTTGATGCAAATGGCTAAAATATCTTCTGCTTCATATAATTATCAATCAAATAAAAAGTTATTCTATGTATCAATCCTTACATCTCCTACAACTGGTGGAGTAACTGCCAGTTTTGGTATGTTGGGAGATGTCATTATTGCTGAACCCAATGCCTACATTGCTTTTGCGGGTAAAAGAGTAATTGAACAAACATTGAATAAAGCAGTACCCGACGGTTCACAAGCGGCTGAGTATTTATTCCATAAGGGCTTATTCGACCCAATCGTACCGCGTAATCTTTTTAAAGGCGTTCTGAGTGAGTTATTTCAGCTCCACGGTTTCTTTCCCTTGAAAAAAAAATGAAAAAAAAAAATATCGAAATAAAATGAAAATATAGATATAGAATAGAAGTGATTTCTATGTCTACCAAGAACTCCCATTTTTTACTAGGAATACCTGTTTCTTGGATTGAATTAGTTTAGTTAGAGTCGCGAACTTATAATAAACTCTTTAATTTTAATAAAAAACTCCTTATTTTATTAGAAAGATAGATAGAATATAAGGATGGGAGAATTAATAAAATTTCTTAAACTTAAGGTGGATTATCATACATATTCGTGTAGAAAGATGAATAGGTACACTTCATTTAGTTTTCATTCCTTGCACTTATTAACTACTTAATATTATTTATAATAGTTTATAATAGATATACTTAAGATATCTTTATAATAGGTACAAATATTAAATCGAGGTACCCATTCTATGACAGATCTTAACTTACCCTCTATTTTTGTCCCTTTAGTGGGCCTAGTATTTCCGGCGATTGCAATGGCTTCTTTATTTCTTCATGTTCAAAAAAATAAGATTGTCTAGATCCGATGGGACCAAATTTCAGCAATTTATTTCAACACTGAATCATAATACATATATTTATTTGGTACAGATATTTGTTTAGTGTAATATGGTATGATATGCGCCTTTTTCCGAATACAAATGAAAGAATTATTATGCATGCGGATACATGATATCCGCATAAATGCATGTATATGCAGATTATCTGGTTAAAAATGATCGGCGAATATTTTTCTATTTTTTAATTGAAAGTCAATGTATCTAACCAATTCCTCCTAATGGTTCATATCAGAATAGTGCTAGTTGATGAAAGTTATTTCGGCAAAAAGTAAAGTCAAATTTTTTTCTCAATTCCAATCGAATGCAATCGGATCTAGTATAGTATGAACTGGCGATCAGAACATATATGGATAGAACTTATAACAGGGTCCCGAAAAGCAAGTAATTTTTGCTGGGCCTGTATACTTTTTTTAGGTTCACTAGGATTCTTAGTGGTTGGAACTTCCAGTTATCTTGGTAGGAATCTGATACCTGGATTTCCATCTCAGCAAATCATTTTTTTCCCACAAGGGATCGTGATGTCTTTCTATGGGATCGCGGGTCTATTCATTAGTTCCTATTTGTGGTGCACAATTTCGTGGAATGTAGGTAGTGGTTATGACCGATTCGATAGAAAAGAAGGAATAATGTGTATTTTTCGTTGGGGATTCCCCGGAATAAATCGTCGCATCTTCCTTCGCTTCTTTATGAAAGATATCCAATCAATCAGAATGGAGGTTAAAGAGGGTCTTTTTCCTCGTCGTATTCTTTATATGGAAATCAGAGGCCAAGGAACCATTCCCTTGACTCGTACTGATGAGAATTTGACTCTACGAGAAATTGAGCAAAAAGCTGCCGAATTGGCCTATTTCTTGCGCGTACCAATTGAAGTATTTTGAAATGAACTGAAGGAAGAATGAAGGTTTTCTCCGCATAATGGAAGGAACTTGCTAATTTCCTTTTTAATACAATTGAAGTTTCTTCAGAATGTTCATTCGAGCAAAACATGTTAGATTCCATTTCCTCGTTCCTTTGGTGCAACGACCCGCATAGAATAAAACAAAAGTAGGAGAACGTATATGGAACAACTATAATAAATATAAAAAACCAGAAACTATAATAAAATAAGAAGAAATTTTTTTCTATACAAAAACTATTTTGTATGCGTATAGAGCCCAACTCAATTCTTTTATACTAGTAAAAAGTCTAATAAGTCTAATTAAGTATGAATTCATCAAATAAAATATCCGAATATGTATTTCGTAATACAGAATTCATCTTCTTAGGTTAGGCCTCAGATTTTGAATTGATGCCGTATTCCTGCGCTGCGGTCCGAATAATATTCGTTACTTCAAGTAACTTTTTCGAGTATTTATGGAAAGGAAGAAATGAAGATGAAATTCGTTCGAATTTGCCCAATTGAGATATCCAGAAATCCCATTTACTTATAATTTACTTATTTTATATATATTTATTTTATATTTTATATATATTTATTTTATTTTATATTTCTATATTTTATATATTTTTTTTCATCCGAAAGGGGATCCTTATTCTATTTCTATATTCCTTCTAGATCTAAGGACTAAATTATTACACAAAAGTGGGAATAGATCTATAGGTTCGATACCTTGTTATAGAACTCGCGCTTTAGAGAAATATCAGATAGAGTTGACAAATGAAACAGTTCATTAACAATTCACAGATCAAAAATGAAAAAAAAGAAAGCATTGACTTCCCTCCCATATCTTGCATCTATAGTATTTTTGCCCTGGTGGGTCTCTCTCTCATTTCAAAAAAGTCTGGAACCTTGGATTATTAATTGGTGGAATACTAGGCAATCCGAAACTTTTTTGAATGATATTCAGGAGAAAAATGTTCTAGAAAAATTCCTAGAATTAGAAGAACTATTCTTGTTGGACGAAATGATAAAAGAATACCCGGAGACACATATACAAAAGCTTCGTATAGGAATACACAAGGAAACAATACAATTGGTCAAAACGCACAATGAATATCATCTCCATATCATTTTGCATTTGTCGACAAATATAATCTGTTTCGCTATTCTAAGTGGTTATTTTATTCTGGGTAATGAAGAACTTGTCATTCTTAATTCTTGGATTCAGGAATTCTTCTATAACTTAAGTGACACAATAAAAGCTTTTTCGATTCTTTTAGTTACTGATTTATGGATCGGATTTCACTCGACCCATGGTTGGGAACTAATGATTGGTTCGATCTACAATGATTTTGGATTGGCTCATAACGAGCAAATTATATCTGGTCTTGTTTCCACTTTTCCGGTTATTCTAGATACAATTGTGAAATATTGGATCTTCCGTTTTTTAAATCGCGTATCTCCTTCGCTTGTAGTCATTTATCATTCAATGAATGAATGAAGAACTTATTTGATCCCCTGATATCAATCAAAAATTTTCTTCGCGTATAAAGAAAGCGTTTTCCATTTTTCTTATTCTTTATACTTCTACCTCTTCAAGGTATTCGTTCTATTTCAGTAGAATTATTTCAGTACAACGGCAGACTCGTGGATAGGGAACTATACTAGCTACCTATCTAATTTATTGTAGAAATTCCGGGATCAATGATTGGATCATGCAAAATAGAAATACTTTTTCTTGGGTAAAGGAACAGATGACTCGATTTATTTCTGTATCGATCATGATATATGTAATAACTCGAACATCTATTTCAAATGCGTATCCCATTTTTGCGCAGAAAGGTTATGAAAATCCACGAGAAGCAACTGGGCGAATTGTATGCGCCAATTGCCATTTAGCTAATAAGCCTGTGGATATTGAAGTTCCGCAAGCTGTACTTCCTGATACTGTATTTGAAGCAGTTGTTCGAATTCCTTATGATATGCAACTGAAACAAGTTCTTGCTAAT